TAAAATCTTAGAATTTTTATATTCAAAATTAAATTTGCAGTTTAACTAAATTAAGATTTTATTGCAGAATATGATTACATCTATTTAAAATAAGGGGCACTGAATACTGATCACATTTAAAGGCCTGTCTAGATGTAACAAGGGGTCATCCTAGTTTAGCCACATCTATTAATTAATAAATTCGGAGAGAAAAATAGATGGTCTCATCTTACTCTAAATCAAAATAATTTAAATCCGGTCAAATACGTCAATTAAATTCTGGCATATTCCTCCTTTTATATATCGAGATAACCGATAGACATGAGTTTTGGAAATATTAATTTTATTTAGCATAAATTGTAATTTTCGATCGAAAATTACAATTTTCCAATTTGGCAGAAAAATGCAATAAATTTAGAATTTATTTATGAAAAATTAAAATTCAATTGGAAAATTTTTAGACTAATAGAGTATTTCTCTTTTTTATATTTTCAAAATATATACTTATATAGTTAAAAAGTCTAAAAAATTGGAGTAAAAATAAAAAAAGAGAAATACAAAATTGTAATAATTTGACTTATGAATTCATAAGGAAATTCAATTGGTATTGCTCCTAAAAATGTAAGAATTAAAAAAATATTAATAAATATTCAAAATATAATTTTTTTTAAAAAATTAAAATAAAATGAAGAAAATTTATTTTTTATTGTAAAAGAAAGTGAACTAATAATAATAATTGATATAAGTAAAGCAATTACCCCTCCTAGTTTATTAGGAATTGAACGAAGAATTGCATAAGCAAATAAAAAATATCATTCTGGTTGAATATGAGGAGGGGTAATTATAGGATTAGCTATATTAAAATTTTCTGAATCTATTAAAATATAAGGATATTGAATAACAATAATCATAAATATAAATAATGAAATTATTACTCCAAGAATATCCTTAATTGAAAAATAAAAGTGAAATGGAATTTTATCAATATTTATTGAAATTCCTAAGGGGTTTGATGAGCCTTTTTCATGAATTAATAAAATATGAATAATTACTAAAAATAATAAAATAAAAGGTAAAAGAAAATGAAGAGAAAAAAATCGAATTAAGGTATTATTATCAACAGAAAATCCCCCTCAAATTCAGAATGTAATTATTTGGCCTATATATGGAATTGCTGAAATTAAATTAGTAATAACTGTAGCTCCCCAAAAAGATATTTGGCCTCATGGGAGAATATATCCTAAAAAAGCTGAAGCTATTAAAATTAAAATAATTATAATTCCTGAAATTCATACTTTAATAAAATGAAATGAGGAATAATAAATTCCTCGGGCAATGTGAGTAAATATAAATAAAAAAAATATTGAAGCTCCATTAGCATGAATTGAACGAATTAATCATCCGTAATTTACATCTCGTTGAATATGAGAAATTATTGAAAATGCAGTAGAAATATCTCTAGAGAAATTTATAGCTAAAAATAATCCTGAAATAATTTGAATTATTAAACATATTCCTAGTAATGAACCAAAATTTCATATATATGAAATATTAGAAGGAGAAGGTAAATTTTTTATTGAATTTACTAATTGAAATATCATAAGTTATTTTTATAGGAGCTATTGAAGAATTTGTTAATTTTATTACTACTGTTAAAGATAAAATTAAATAAATTATTATTAATAAAATTAAATTTACAAAATTAAAAATGAAAATTTTATTAAAAATAAATAATTCTATATTTATTTTTAATAAATTATTTTTATTTAATAATAAAAATATTAAAATTAAAGTTAGTATAGTTTTATTATTTAATAAAATTTTATTATTAGGAGTTAATCTTACTATATATATAAAAATAATTAATATTCCTCCTAAAATTAAAAGGATTATAATTAAAGTAATTAATGATATTTGTATAAAATAATAAAAGGAAATTGAAATAAATAAAGTTAATAAAATGACTGATAATAACATTATTATTGGATGTGATAGTAATAAAAATATTATTGATAATAATAAAATTATTAAAATATTCAGAAAATAATATATTAAGTATATAAATTTTGGAGATTTAAAGAGAGTTAATTCTTTTCTGATGTTAAAAGGTTAAACCAATTTTGATTTACAAAATCAATATTTTTATTAAATTACTTTAACTTATGATAAGATTAATATTTTTAATTTACTTTATTGGAGTTTTTTCTTTTATTTTAAATCGATTTCATTTAATAATATTATTAATAAGTATTGAATTTATATATTTATCTTTAATAATTATATTTTTTTATAATTCTATAATAATAAGAATTATTAATATTTTTATATTTTTAGTAACAATTGTTTGTGAAGCATCTCTAGGATTAAGATTATTAGTAATAATGAGATTTTATTATGGAAATGAAATAACTAATTCATTTAATTTGATTAAATGTTAAAAATAATTATAATATTTTTTATAATTTTATGCTTATTTTCAATTTTAAATTCAAGTCAATTAATAATTTTAATTTTATTTACTTTAATATCTACAATAATAATTTTTTTTTCTAATTTTGAAATAATTTCATCATTTTTTGGAATTGATTTAATAAGATTAATTTTAATCTTATTAACAATTTGAATTTCCTTTTTAATAATAATAGCAAGAAGAGTTAATCAAGTAAATGAAAATAAAAATTTTATTTTTTATTTAGTATTGATAATATTTCTTCTTATTATATGCTTTAGAATTTTGAATTTATTATTTTTTTATTTTTTTTTTGAAAGTGTATTATTTCCAATTATTATGATAATTTTTGGTTGAGGATCCCAACCTGAACGTCTTCAGGCTGGGTTTTATATATTAATATATACATTGTTTGGATCTTTACCTATATTAGTAATAATTTTAATATTTAAAAAAACTTCTTTAATATATTTGTATATAATTTGACAGGAAATTGAAATAGGAAGATTTTTTTTTTTAATAATTTTAGGATTTTTAGTAAAAATTCCAGTTTTTTTTTTCCATTTATGATTACCAAAAGCTCATGTAGAAGCTCCTATTGCAGGTTCTATAATCCTTGCTGGAATTTTATTAAAATTAGGAATTTATGGAATTTTTCGATTTAAATATTTTTTTTTTATTGAAATTTTAAGAATAAGTTATTTTTTAATAATTGCATCAATTTGAGGAAGTGTAATAGTAAGAATTTATTGTTTATTTCAAATTGATACAAAATCTTTAATTGCTTATTCATCTATTTGTCATATAGGAATTGTGTTTTCAGGTTCAATCAATTTTTTATTTTTAAGATCATACGGATCATTACTTTTAATAATTGGTCATGGTTTATGCAGATCCGGAATATTCTGTTTAGCTAATTTTATTTATGAACGATTTTTTACTCGAAGAATAATTTTAATTAAAGGATTAATAAAAATTTTTCCTTCATTATCTTTATGATGATTTTTATTTTCAATTATTAATATATCTGCACCTTTAACAATAAATTTATTTGGAGAATTATTTTTATGTTTAAGAATTCTTAAAAATAGAATATTTTTTATAATTCCTATTATAATTCTTATTTTCATAAGAGCATGTTATTCCATTTATTTATATAGATATTTAAATCATGGGGAAGGTTGGATAATATGAAGATGAAGAATAATTAATATTCGTGAGTATTTTTTATTATTTTTACATTTATTTCCAATAATTTTTTGAATTTTTAAAATTGAATTTTTTTCAAAGTGAATTTGTTCAATTAGTTTAAATTAAAAATAATAAATTGTGGATTTATAGATATTTTATATTGAACAATTTTTATTAAATGAAGAATTATTTTAATAATTTTAAGAATTTTATTTTTATATAATTTTATAATTAATATTATAACTATAAATTTTATAATTATTGAATACTTTTTATTAAGAATTTGTAATATGGATGTAAAATTTTATTTTTTATTTGATTGAATTAGAAATTTATTTATTTCAATTGTTTTATTTATTTCTAGAATAGTAATTTGATATAGAGATAGTTATATACAAATAGATAAAAATAAAAATAGTTTTTGTATTATTGTTTTATTATTTGTCATATCTATAGTTATTTTAATTTTAATACCAAATATATTAATAATTATTTTAGGATGAGATGGTTTAGGCTTAGTTTCTTACTGTTTAGTAATTTTTTATCAAAGAGTAAATTCATATAATTCTGGTATAATAACAATTATTAGAAATCGAATTGGAGATATTATAATTATTATATCTTTATTTTTTTTTTTTAATTTTGGCTCTTTTGATTTAATTTCAGTTAATAATTTGGAAAAAATTGTTGGAATTTTCTTAATTTTTGCTGCAATAACAAAAAGAGCCCAAATTCCATTTTCTGCATGGTTACCTGCAGCAATAGCTGCTCCTACTCCTGTTTCTTCTTTAGTTCATTCTTCAACATTAGTAACAGCAGGAGTATATTTAATGATTCGATTTAATTATTTATTTAATATTAATATTTATTCAATTTTTTTGATAAAAATTTCATTACTAACTATAATAATAGCAGGTTTAAATGCTTTTTTTGAAATAGATTTAAAAAAAATCATTGCTTTTTCTACATTAAGACAATTATCTATAATAATAATTATTTTATCCATAGGAATAATAGAAATAGCTTTTTTTCATTTAATTCTTCATGCTATTTTTAAATCAATATTATTTTTATGTGCTGGATTAATTATTCATTATATAAATGGAATTCAAGATATTCGTATACTAAGAAATTTTTTAAGAATAACACCTATAGTTATAAGATGTATATTTATTTCAATTTTATCTTTAATAGGATTTCCTTTTATTGGAGGATTTTATTCTAAAGATTTAATTTTAGAATTTTTTTTCCTTAAAATTAATAATTTATTATTAATTTTAATATTTTTATTAGGAATTATTTTTACTTTTATATATTGTATTCGATTATTATATTTAATAATTTTAAAGAAAACTTTTTCTGTTTTATATTTTAGAATAAATTTTGATAAAAAAATACTTTATCCAATTTTTATTTTAACTTTTATTCTAGTAGTTTTAGGAAACTTTTTATTTTGAAGTATTTTATTTAATTTTAAACTAATTTTTATTTCTTATATTTCTAAATATTTAAGATTATTTATAATATTAACTATAATTTATATTATATATTATTACTTTATAAGTAATATTTTTTTTAATATAAAATTAGATTTTTTTTTTCAAATATGATTTATATCTAAAATTACTAGAATAATTTTTCTTATATTTAATAAAAATTTTATTAAAATAAGAATAATAGATTGAAAATGAATAGAAATGATAGGTCCTAATGGAGTTAAAAATATAATAAATAATATATCAATATTTATTTTATGATCAAATATTAATAAGTTTAATAAAATTATTATTTTAATGTTGATAATAATTGTATTAATAATTTAAATCTTTATAGTTTATAATGAAAATATTACACTGAAAATGTAAAGAAATTATTTAAAGATATAATTAACTTTTGGTGTAAAGCACAAAAAATTTTGATTTTTTAGGAAATAATTTTATTTATTAAAGTTAATTAGTAAAAGTATTTTATACATTATTTATCCTATCAAGATAATCCTTTAATTTCAGGCATTTTACTTATTGCAGAATATGATTACATCTATTTAAAATAAGGGGCACTGAATACTGATCACATTTAAAGGCCTGTCTAGATGTAACAAGGGGTCATCCTAGTTTAGCCACATCTATTAATTAATAAATTCGGAGAGAAAAATAGATGGTCTCATCTTACTCTAAATCAAAATAATTTAAATCCGGTCAAATACGTCAATTAAATTCTGGCATATTCCTCCTTTTATATATCGAGATAACCGATAGACATGAGTTTTGGAAATATTAATTTCATTTTCTTAAGTTATATTTTTAAAAAACCCTAATTTTAGGGGTTTAATTAAATTTGGTTAAAAGAAAATTCTATTCTAAGTTCTTTATAAAATATAAATGAAATTATAAAATTTTAGAAGATAAAATTTAATTAATAAGTAAATATTATTGAGATTTAGAAAAAACTCTAGTTAATTTTGTGCCAGCAACAGCGGTTATACAAAAAGAGATTTTTTTTTTTAATTATTTAATTTAATTATTATTATTTTTATTATTATAATAAGGTGAAATTTTTATAAAAATATTTATAGCTTAAATTAAAATTAAAATTCTATAATAAACTAGGATTAGATACCCTATTATTAAGAGCTTTATATTGTTAGTATATATAATATATGAAAACAAAAAATTATGGCGGTATTTTAAGCTTTTCAGAGGAATTTGCTCTTTAATGGATAAAACACCAAAATCTTACTAAAATTGGTTAAGCAGTTTGTATACCACTATTAAAATAATAATTCATTATTATTATTTTATTTTAATATTAATTAAAAAAAATTAAGTCAAGGTGCAGCAAAAATTTTAGAATGAAGTGAATTACATTTCTTTGGAGAAATTTTAAAATTAAAAAAAAATTAGGATTTGAAAGTAAAATTTTAATAGAATGAAAATTTGAATTAAGCTCTAAAATATGTACATATCGCCCGTCGCTCTTTTATAAAGATAAGTCGTAACAAAGTTAAAATACTGGAAAGTGTTTTAAAAATGAAATCATTAGATGTTTCATTTACAATGAAAATTTTGTTTTTAACCATTTTTAGTAAAATTTATTTATTTTTTTTTAATAAAAATTTTATATTTAAAATATTTAATATAAACTGAAAAGGAATTTAATTTTACTTTTAAAAGTAAATTATTTTGTACCTTTAGTATAAGGGGCTTTTTAAAAAAAATAAAAATTTATTTTTTTCGAAATTAACTGATCTATTAATAATTAACATTATTTAAATTATTTATGTTTCATAATAAATATTAATTTATTAATAGAAGTGAAATTCTTTTCAAAGTTAAAGATATCTAATTTTTTTTAAAAAATAAAAAATTTTCTTATAAAATAATGATAATATATAAAATTATAAGTAATTACTTATGGGATAAGCTTTAAGTAAAATTATATAAAATAAATTTAGTTATTATTAAGTAATAAAATTTTACTTATACTGTTATAAGTAATTATTATTTTTTTAAATAAAATAATTTTTTATTAAAATTTAAAAACTTTTTAAAGTTTTAAAAATGAAAGTATTAGTAAAATTTTTAATTTTTAATTTTCTTTTTAAAAAAGTTATATAATTTTTAATTAAAATTAAGGAACTAGGCAAAAAAATTTTTTGACTGTTTAATAAAAACAATGTATTTAGATATTTATTAAATATAAATCCTGCTCAATGAATTTATTAAATTGCTGTAGTATTTTGACTATACAAAGGTATTGTAATAAGACTTTAATTGAGTGCTAAAAGAATGGAATTTCAAAAAATCTCTTTCTTAATTTTAATAATTGAATTTATTTTTATTTGTGAAGAAACAATAATTTTAATTAAAGACAAGAAGACCCTATGAATTTTTATTTTAAATAAGTAAATATTTACTTATTTAAAATTTAATTGGGGCGATATAAAAATATTTTTAACTTTTTAAAAAAAAAATATGAACCATTAATAATGATAATTTGAATAAAATACTCTAGGGATAACAGCGTAATAATTTTAGATAGATCTTATAGATAAAATAGTTTGCGACCTCGATGTTGGATTAGGATTATATTTTAATGAAGAAGTTAAAAGTATAAGTTTGTTCAACTTTTAAAATCCTACATGATCTGAGTTTAGACCGATGTGAATCAGGTTGGTTTCTATCTTAATTTTAATAAATAATTTTAATTAGTACGAAAGGAATTTTAAAATAAAAAAATTTTTATAATAAATAGTTTTTGCATCAATTTTTGGATTTATTAAAGTGACAGATTAAATGTGAGGAATTTAAGCTTCCTTTATGATATATTTCCTTTAATAATTTTAAATTTATTACTTTTTTTAATTTTATTACTAATAATATTAATAAGAGTTGCATTTTTTACTCTTTTAGAACGAAAAATTTTGGGTTATTGTCATTTACGTAAAGGTCCTAATAAATCAGGCTTTATTGGAATTTTACAACCTTTTAGAGATGCTCTTAAACTTTTTAGTAAAGAAATAAATTTAATATTTTATATAAATATAATAATTTATATAATTTCTCCTATATTAAGAATTTTATTAATAATAATAATTTGAATAATTTTTATTTTTAAAAGAAATATTTTAAATTTAAATATAGGAGTTATTTATTTCTTATGTATTTCAAGAATAGCAGGATATACAATTTTATTAGGGGGATGATCTTCAAATTCTAAATATTCTTTAATTGGAGCATATCGAGGATTTGCTCAAGTTATTTCTTATGAAGTAAGAATAGCTATAATATTAATTAGAATTTGTATTTTAAGTCAATCTTACAGATTAAAAATTTTAACTAAAATTCAAGAAAATTTTATAATAATTTTTAGATTTTCATTTTTATTTTTAATTTGATTTTTAATTTGTTTAGCTGAAACTAATCGAACTCCTTTTGACCTTTCTGAAGGAGAATCAGAATTAGTTTCAGGATTTAATATTGAATATGGATCATGACTTTTTGCTATAATTTTTATATCAGAATATGGAATAATTATAGCCATAAGACTTTTAACAAATTATTTATTTTTTGGTTTTAAATTTTTAATGAATTTTATTCTAGTATTATTAATAATAATATTTATTTTAATTCGAGGAACTTTTGTACGTTTTCGATATGATAAATTAATAATAATAGCATGAAAAGTAATTTTGCCACAATCTATTATAATTTTCTTTATTACTTTTTTTAGGTTTTTTATAATAAATAGTTTTTGCATCAATTTTTGGATTTATATTTAAACTTAATTAAGAATTTAACAATGAAAATGTTAAGTGTTATATTACACTATTTAAATTTAAAGATTAAATGAAATTCATTAATTTTAGGTTAGAAGCCTAAACTTTATAATCTTCTTTTAAATTTAATAGGATAATCAATTTATTCATTAACAGTGAACTGCCTCTATTTTGGCTTCTATTAAAAAATAGAAAATTTCTAAGTCCAGGTCGAAACTGAATGCAATTTATCGCTTTATTTTAAAATTTAGAAAAGGCAAATTGCAATTTCTAATTGCAAATTAGATTTTATTTTTTAAATACTTTTCTATTTAAGTCAATCAATTATTCCTAATTTTCATTCATAAATTAAACCAAAAAAAATTAATACATTAATTACAAAAAATCTTATAAATAATGAATAATTAAAATTTATTAATAATGGGAATGGAAGAATAATAATAATTTCTACATCAAAAATTAAAAAGATAATACCAATAAAAAAAAATTTTAAAGAAAATGGAACACGAGAAAAAGAAAATGGGTCAAATCCACATTCAAATGGAGATAATTTTTCTTTTCTTTGTGTTCCATTAAAATTAATTATACAAAATAAAATTATAATAATTAATGGAATTATAATAGTTATATAAAAAATAAATATAATTATTTAATTTTTATTAAACTTTTTAATTGGAAATTAAACGTACTAATTTATACTAATTAAATAATAAATTCATCAATATATGAAAGTAAATAAAAATAATCAAACTACATCAACAAAATGTCAATATCAAGCTGAAGCTTCAAAACCAAAAAAATGTTCAGAAGAAATAAGATTATTATTAATACGCTTAAATGAAATAATTAAAAAAATAGTCCCAATAATTACATGAATACCATGAAATCCAGTTGTTAAAAAAAAAGTTGAGCCAAAAATTCTATCTGAAATTGAAAATTGAGATTGAAAATATTCAAAAATTTGAAAAATAGTAAATATAATTCCTAGAATTACAGTAATTTTTAAAGACAATAATGAATTTGATAATTTTCCTATTATAATGGAATGGTGTCTTCAAGTTACTGAAATTCCAGAAGAAATAAGAATTGTAGAATTAAGAAGTGGAATTTCAAATGGATTAAAAGGTAAAATATTTTTTGGTGGTCATATTGATCCAATTTCAATATTAGGAGATAATCTTCTATGGAAAAAAGCCCAAAAAAAGGAAATAAAAAAAAATACTTCTGATAAAATAAATAAAATTATCCCTATTTTTAACCCCTTTAAAACTAAATTTGTATGGAAACCCTGAAATGAAGCTTCTCGAGAAATATCCCGCCATCATTGAAAAGAAGATAAAATTAAAATAATTATAGCTAAAAGTGATAAAATATAGTTAAAATTATTAAAATAATTAATAAATCCTAAAGTTAAACAAAGTGCTGAAATTGATCTTGTTAAAGGTCAAGGTCTTTTTTCTACTATATGAAATGGATGAAATATCATTAGTTAAATTTCATTAATATATAAAGAAATTAGCGTAACAAAAACAAAACTTTGAATAATTGCTACAGCAGTCTCTAAAATTATTAATATAATTATAATAGGAAAAGAAATAAATATCATAGTAATTCTAATTAATGATAAAGAAGATAATAGATGAATTAATAAATGTCCTCTAATTATATTAGCTATTAATCGAACAGACAATGTAATAGGTCGAATTAAATTTCTAATAGTTTCAATTAATACTATAAAACTTCTTAAAAAAATAGGTGATCCTAATGGGACTATATGAGATATTAATTTATTTATTTTATTTATAATTATAAAAATTATTATTCTTAACCAAAATGGAAAAGCAAAATATATGGTAAATACTAAATGACTAGAAGAAGTAAAAATATAAGGCATTAATCCAATAAGATTAGAAAAAAGAATAATAATAAAAATAGAATATAAAATAAAAATATTTTTTTGTTTTGATAAATTAAGATTATTTGTTATTTCTTGAAAAAATTTTTTAAGGAGAATTTTTCAAGAAATAACAAATAATGAAGAAGAAATTCAAAATAATGAAGGATATATCCCTATTAATAAAAATATAATTAATCAATTTATTCTAAATAAATCAGAAGTTGATGGGTCAAAAATAGAAAATAAATTATTTATCATTTAAATATTCAATATTTAAATATAATATTTTTATTTTTTTTAAAAAAAAATATTTTATTACTTAAAAAGTAAATATTAATTATAATAAAAATTATAATAATTAAAATTATTATAGAAATTAATATTCAATTTATTGGGAATAGTTGTGGAATTAAAAAACACTTTTAGTAATTAAAGAATGACATTCTTTTGTTATTTTAATAATTTAACTAGTTTTTTCATTGAAAGTTTATAACTATATTTTGGTTTAAGAGACCATTGCTTAAAATTTCAGCCATTCAATGATTAATTTAAAATAAATTTAATAAAATTATTTATATTTACTATTTCTAATGAAATTGGTATAAATCTATGATTTGCTCCACAAATTTCTGAGCATTGTCCAAAAAATAATCCAGGACGTTTAATAAAAGATAATGTTTGATTAAGTCGTCCTGGTACTGCATCTATTTTAATTCCCAATGAAGGAATTGTTCATGAATGAATTACATCAGCTGATGTAATTAAAAATTTAATTGTTGTATTAAATGGAATTACTAGATTATTATCTGTATCTAAAAGACGAAAAGAATTTTTAATTATTTCATTTCTAGGAATTATAAAAGAATCAAATTCTTTATTAAAATCAGAGTATTCATATGATCAGTATCATTGATGCCCAATAATTTTAATAGTTATTTGAGATGAAAATATTTCATCTGTTAAATAAAGTAAATGAAGTGATGGTATTGCAATAAAAATTAAAGTAATTGCTGGAATAATTGTTCAAATAATTTCAATTTCTTGTCCTTCTATTATTGAACGTCTTGTTAATTTATTAATAAAAATATTAATTAATATATAAATAGTAATAATAGTAATTATTATAATAATTATTATTGAATGATCATGAAAAAATATTATTTGTTCTATAATTGGGGAATTTCTATCTGGAAATGAAATTAAAGATCAAGTTATCATTAGTTTATTTTAAAATAATATTATTTTGATTGAAAGTATGCTCTGATGGAGGGAAATTTAATATTCATTCAATAGAAGAATTAACAAATTGTGAAGAAAGAATTTTTTTTTTCTCAATAATAGATAATCAAATAATAAAAATTATTATGTTTACCCCAATTAAGCTAATAATTGATCCTACTGAAGAAATTAAATTTCATTTAGAAAAAAAATCTGGGTAATCAGAGTATCGACGTGGTATTCCTCTTAAACCTAAAAAATGTTGCGGGAAAAAAGTTATGTTAACCCCAATAAAAGTAATAAAAAATTGACTTTTTGTTAAAATTGAATTAAAAGTTAAGCCAAATAACAATGGAAATCAATGAATAATAGCACCTATAATAGCAAATACTGCACCTATTGAAAGAACATAATGAAAATGTGCTACTACATAATAAGTATCATGAAGAATAATATCAATTGAAGAGTTAGCTAATATAATTCCAGTTAATCCTCCAACAGTAAATAAAAAAACAAATCCTAAAGCTCATAAAATTGGAGTATTAAATTTTAAATTTGTTCCATGAAGAGTTGCTAATCAGCTGAAAATTTTAATTCCTGTTGGAACAGCAATAATTATTGTAGCTGAAGTAAAATAAGCTCGAGTGTCAATATCTATTCCAACTGTAAATATATGATGAGCTCATACAATAAATCCTAGTAATCCAATAGCTGATATTGCATAAATTATTCCAAGATTTCCAAAAGGCTCTTTTTTCCCTGTATGAAAACAAATAATTTGAGAGATTATACCAAATCCAGGTAAAATTAAAATATATACTTCTGGGTGTCCAAAAAATCAAAATAAATGTTGATATAAAATTGGATCTCCTCCTCCTGATGGGTCAAAAAATGAAGTATTAAAATTTCGATCTGTTAATAATATTGTAATAGCACCAGCTAATACTGGTAAAGATAATAAAAGAAGAATTGCAGTAATTAATACTGATCAAACAAATAATGGTATTCGTTCTAATGTTATTCCTAAAGATCGTATATTAATAATTGTCGTAATAAAATTAATAGCCCCTAAAATTGAAGAAGCTCCAGCTAAATGAAGAGAGAAAATTGCTATATCTACTGAAGGACCATAATGTGATATATTAGAAGATAATGGTGGATAAACAGTTCAGCCTGTCCCTGCTCCTCTTTCAATTAAAGATGAATTAATTAATAAAAATAATGAAGGTGGAAGTAATCAAAATCTTATATTATTTATTCGAGGAAATGCTATATCAGGAGCTCCTAGTATTATAGGAATTAATCAATTTCCAAACCCTCCAATTATTATAGGTATAACTATAAAAAAAATTATAATAAAAGCATGAGCTGTTACAATTACATTATAAATTTGATCATTACCAATAAGAGTTCCTGGTTGTCCTAATTCTATTCGAATAAGGATTCTTATTCTTAATCCTAATATTCCAGCTCATGTTCCAAAAATTAAATATATAGTTCCAATGTCTTTATGATTGGTAGAAAATAGTCATCGCGGTAAAATGGCTGAAATTTAGGCGATAAATTGTAAATTTATTTATGAATATATTCTTTTACTAAGATTTATTATTTAATAATTTTTACTTTGAAGGTAAATAGTTTTTTTAACTTAAAATCTTTAAATTATTAAATTATTAAATTATTAAATTATTAAATTATTAAATTATTAAATTATTAAATTAAATATAATTAAAGTTAAAATAGTCAATAAGTTTGTAGAATATCATTTAATTTTTTTTAAAAAATTAAATGATATTCTATATTTAGTCATAGATATTAAAATAGGTATTATTAAGCGAATATAAATAAAAATATTAATAAGTGAAGAAATAATTAAAATAATTATAATTAATTTTGAACTTTTTATTAAAATTAATAATGATAAAAATTTAATAAAAAATCCAATAAAAGGAGGTATTCCACCTAATGATATTATTGTAATAAATATTCTAATTTTTTCATTTATTAATATTTTTTTAAAAAAAAATGTATATATTGAATTAATATTATTTTTTTTTAAAATTTTAATTGCTGAGTAAATTATTATAAAATAAATAATTATATAAGAAATTCAAAAATTTCTTATATTAAAAATTAATATAATTAATCATCTTTGATGAGATACCGATGAAAAAATTAGAATTTTTTTAAAAATTTTTAAATTGAATGCTAAAATAACACTAAAAATTAATGAAATAATTCTGACAAAAAAAGAAATTTCTATTTTAATTTTAGTTAAAATGAAAAGAGGAATAATTTTTTGAATTGTTAAAATTATTAAAAATGAATTAAAGTCTAAAATTTCACTAATAGAAATTAATCAAAAATGAAAAGGAATTATAGCTATCTTAATAAGAACTGAAATATTAATTAATAATTCAATTAAAAATGATAATTGAATTAATGAAAATAATGATCCTATAAAAAATAAGATAGAAGAAAAAGATTGAATAATAAAATATATAATTATTGAAAAGGAATTTTCTATTTTATTATTTTTTATAATAATAATAAATATTATTATATTTATTTCTATTATAATCCAAAAAATGAATCAAAAGTTAGAAGTAATTGTAACTATAATTGTAATTATAATTATTCATTTTATTAAATTTTTAAAAAAAATTAATAAAGGAAATAATCATTTTTGGGGTATGAACCCACTAGCTTTATTTAGCTTACTTTATT